ACTAGCGGCTTTAACGGTAACCTCAGCTCTATTTATTGGTCTGAGCAAGATACGACTTATCTGAAATTAGTATTTGAAATGCACAATTCATAAAAAGAAATCTTTAGATAGGATTCCGTATAAATTGCCAATTCTTGGTCATTGAGATTCATGGTAATTCGGATTAATATTTAGGTATAGATATTACCTCCTTTTTATCCTTTCAAACAAATTGTAATGATTGAAGTTTTTCTATTTGGAATCGTGTTAGGTCTAATTCCTGTTACTTTGGCTGGATTATTCGTAACTGCATATTTACAATATAGGCGTGGTGATCAGTCGGACCTTTGATTAATTACTATCTCTTTTTTTGATTGACCTCCTACTTTCTTTAATACAAAGGAGGTCAAATTCAGATTGCGGTTCAAGTTAGTGAAGCTCTTTCAGTCTAATTTGATCTAAGAATAATAAGGACGAAATCACGCTCTGTAGGATTTGAACCTACGACATCGGGTTTTGGAGACCCGCGTTCTACCGAACTGAACTAAGAGCGCTTTCTTATCAGAAAAGAGAAGACTGTAAAGACACTTTTTTAACCCCAATACATCTTTGAATGAACGATTATATATGTTCAATTTGAATCGATCTCAATTAATCCCTCGTTACTGCTCAACGGAGAAGTAATAAGTAGGGATGACAGGATTTGAACCTGTGACATTTTGTACCCAAAACAAACGCGCTACCAAGCTGCGCTACATCCCTTCAATTGGTCTACAGTGTCATTGTAGAGAATTCCTGTCTTGTTTTCCACATCGTTATTTCCTCCATTGATATATACAATTTATATGGCATTTCGTCTTTTTGGTGCCATTTAACATATAATAATAGTAAAAGACTTATATACGTATATGAAATACGGAACGGAACCTGTCGTAAAAAGAAATGAGTCGTTTTCGGGAATGCTCGGGAAGAAGGGACGTTTTTTTATGTTTTAAGAAAAAAATGCACCGGATAGTTGTACATTTCAATTTGAATTAGGGATTCCGTGTACAAGGTTCTTAACTGCATATGCATCTGATCATATATGTATTACCATTTTATATTACAATCTAATTTATTACAATAAAAGAAGGAAGGAGATTTTTCAATGCGAGATCTAAAAACATATCTTTCCGTGGCACCGGTATTAAGTACTCTATGGTTCGGGTCTTTAGCAGGTCTATTGATAGAGATTAATCGTTTTTTCCCAGATACGTTGACATTCCCCTTTTTTTGATTCTAGTTATTGACACGGTACCAAATAACGAAGCTTCGAGATACAATTAAATATTTGTGACTAATCCTTCGCCCCCTTTTTTCTCTTTTTTCCTTTTAGAATAAGAGGGAGTAAAGAGAAAAAAAGAAAGGGTGGATTCAACAGCTTCGAGACTTGGGTTTAAGTTTGAATTAAATAAATTAAATTCAAAAATTAAATAGGGATGGAGGTAGAATAAACAAGGTGGGGGCTAGATCTAGGACAAGACTCTTATACAATAAATGTAAATGAAATACTGTGATTTGAAATAGAGTTTAGAAAGCATTCTATTTTATTTAGTATATTGATATTGATTGCAGCGAAATTTTTCATAATTGGATTTCAAGTTAGTAACTTCTATTTTTTCCGTCCTTTCTTCTTCTTCGTTTCGGATCGAAAATAGAAGAGTTGAGTAAATCAAAAATCCAAAGGGGGGTTCATGGCCAAGGGGAAAGATGTCCGAATAACGGTTATTTTGGAATGTACCAGTTGTGTTCGAAACGGTGTTAATAAGGTATCAACGGGTATTTCCAGATATATTACTGAAAAGAATCGGCACAACACGCCTAATCGATTGGAATTGAGAAAATTCTGTCCATATTGTTACAAACATACGATTCATGGGGAGATAAAGAAATAGATCAAATCGAGCACATGTGTGTAACCCTTCCTTGGAAGGGAAAAATTACATTATATATAGAACATAGTTAAATATTCTAATTATAACATAATTAAATATAAACAAACCAAATCCTATTTATTCTAATTCATTTTAGATCCGACCGAAATAGGATTTTCGGGATAAGGAATAAACTAACCAAACCATGGATAAATCCAAGCGACCTTTTCTTAAATCCAAGCGATCTTTTCGTAGGCGTTTGCCCCCGATCCAATCGGGGGATCGAATTGATTATAGAAACATGAGTTTAATTAGTCGATTTATTAGCGAACAAGGAAAAATATTATCTAGACGGGTGAATAGATTGACCTTGAAACAACAACGATTAATTACTATTGCTATAAAACAAGCTCGTATTTTATCTTTGTTACCTTTTCTTAATAATGAGAAACAGTTTGAAAGAACCGAGTCGACCGCCAGAACTGCGGGTCTTCGAGCCAGAAATAAATAGGCTTACTCTTTCTTCACTTGAATAAAAATTCCAATCCGAACTCAAACGCGGATTGATGTTTTGTTCGAAAAATATGAAAAATGCAGATTTCATTATCGTGTCGTAAGAAAAAAAAGAATCGGGTAAGAATAAATCTTTCATTTTTACTAGTTTTTTATCATATTCATTTTGACTCTACCCTCCCGGAGTTCATTCTCCGGGGAACTCCATTTAAATTATTCCGGTGGATTCTTTCCAATCGACTTCTTTTATGATCTCATTGGAAATCATATAAAGACAATTTTTATTTGATATAGCTATTTGTGCAAGTATTTTACGATTAAGAAGCACCTGTTTCTTATACAGGTCGTGTATTAATCTACTATAACTATAGGATACCCCTATTTCGCGAATTACTGCGTTTATTCGAGTGATCCACAAACGGCGAAAATTTCTCTTTTGCTTATCCCTATCCCGATGAGACGAAACCAAAGCTCTTATTTTCTGTTGAGTAATTGTTCGAGTAAGTCTTGAATGAGCCCCTCGAAAGCTTGATGCAAATAAACGCATTTTTGTTCTACGTCTCCGCGCTATATATCCCCGTCTAATTCTGGTCATTGAATAAATGAAACTTTGACGAATAACTAATAGATTTCCTTTCTTTCAGTTATTCTTTTTCCCTTTCCTAGTCTATTAATAACAAAGCTTTTTTCCAATGTATAAACTAAAAATTCCAATGGCTTTGGCTACTATAACCTTCCCGACCGCTATTTTTATTTTTTTCTAGACATTTTACTTCGAAATAATAATATAAATTTTATTTTACTGGGTATCAAAATAGAATAACTAAAAAAAATAGAAATAGATAAAGAAATAGCGGCTTCCTTCGTTTCTATGGTTACTTCTTAAACGGTGAGGTTTTCTCTATACACCGGAGCCTTTACTTCATTTAATCAATGTTATTGGTAACTTGTATAGTTCACATTCTTTGGCTCTACCCATGAATTTTCCAGTAATAGGTCTTTCACGATTAGATCTACTTACACAGTAACGGCATTTAATTATGAAAGTTGGCTGGGTAGCTAACCCTGTTAGTCCGTTCTTGCAAGAGGGGGCCTAAATTTTCTTCCTCCGCTTAATGGATAACCATTTGCTACCAATGGAGAATTGCTTCTCATCTTAAATGGAGGTGATTGGATTTGCACCAACGGAAACCATAAATTTCATACACAATAGAATGGATAGATTCTCTTTTTTTTAGATACTGAATTGAATGGACTTCTTTTTCTATTCTATCCTATTCGCCGGTACTGAGCATTGATACCGGAAAAAGTTTTCTTTCTTTTATCCCAGCTCATGATCTGAACGAGTCGCACATACACCCTAGTACATGTTCCTCGACGCTGAGGGCATCCCCGAAGCGCGGGGGATTTTGTGACATTTCTGATTGGCTGTCTTGTATTTCTAATAAGTTGTTTAATAGTTGGCATGTTGAATCATATCATATAAATAATGGGCTGGTTTAGATCGATCCTAACCTGATGATTTTGAATTACTTCTATTTCATTTTCTAGTAAATTGAGCAAAAATGGAAAATCTGAAATCGAGGATTTACGCGAAAAAAATCCGAGCTATTTTCACTCAACCACCGCTACAAGATCAACAATTCCATAAGCTTGGGCTTCTGTTGCTGACATAAAAACATCTCTTTCCATGTCTTCCGAGACAACCCATAAGGGTTTGTCCGTTCTTTGTACATAAACCCTTGTGAGGGTTTCACGCAGTTTGAGCAGCTCTTCCGCTTCCAGGATAAATTCTCCCGTTTGTGCTTCATAAAAAGAACTAGCAGGTTGATGAATCATTACCCTGATGGTATAACAAAAGAGGGGTTCCTCTATTTTGCATGATGAAGAGAAAATAAAGATAAAGAATAAAAAGACAGAATTCAACAACCGTACGGGCATCTTTTATGCATTGCATACGGCTCTATAATAAAATTGACCTTTACCTTCCATCAAAGAAAAAAATAGGATCTATCAGACCCAGATCGGTAAATGATCAAATTACCACCCTTCCTTTCGTAGGAGTTCAAAAATACTATGATGGTTCCGTTGCTTTATATATATTTATTATTAGATTCTTCTTATTATTTGGTTTGTCTGTGATTCAGCAATCCCAAAGTTGCTTTTTGTAAAATAAGGAAAAAATAACCTTGTTTTTTTATTTTCGAACTCTTTCAGAACATAACTAAGCCCCCCGGTGTGAAAATAAAAAAGTTTGTGACGCTGAACTGGAATCCCCAATATAAAAAATAGGAAATACCTTTTATCTCATACTACTCTCTCGATACATAATCTAATGTTTTGAAAAAACAATAAACAGTGTTTATTTTGATATCGAATTCAAAGTGCCATGCTATTATTACTTAATATTCATATGGCGAAGGCATAGTCTTATTTTTTCTCTCAAATAAAAACCTCATTGGCGCCAAGCGTGAGGGAATGCTAGACGTTTGGTAATTTCTCCTCCGGCCAAGATAAAAGATCCCATTGAAGCGGCTAATCCCATGCATATTGTCTGTACATCTGGTCGCACAAATTGCATTGTATCATAAATAG